CCCATGTGGATCAGTATCATTATTGGGTTTATACCAATGAGCAAAAAAAGTACAACTTGAACAATGAATTAATAAGTCGAACAAAAGCTCTAGAAAAAGAAAAGGGATTTCTTGCTCTAGATATGCTCGAAAAAAGGACCAGATTATGCAATGATGAAAACGAACAAAAATACTTGCCCAAAACGTATGACCCCTTTTTGAGGGGACCATATCGTGGAACAATAAAAAAATTCTATTCACATATGATCATGAATGATTTAATCACTTCTACAGATACGGAGGATTCCATAGAAATCAATTGGATAAATAAGATTTATGGGCTACTTCCTAATAATTCTAATTATTCCAGAAAATTTGAACATCAAAAGAATCCGCCTGATAGGGAATCATTACTGAATTATATTGGTAATTCCTTAACCTCAATCAAAGAATTTCCTTTTGAGCCTGCACCCATTTTGCATTTTCAAAAATATTCTTTATTGAGAGAGCAAACAAGAATTGATTTTGAAAATCAAACAAAAGCTTTAAAATGGGTATTCGATGTAATTACAACTGATCCAAACGATCAAACAATAATTAGAAATAAATCTATTGGAATAGAAGAAATCCATAAAAGGGTTCCTCGGTGGTCATACAAATTAACTGATGATTTGGAAGAACAGGAGGAAGAAAATGAGGAAGAATCTAAGGAAGATCATGAAATTCGTTCAAGAAAAGCCAAACGCGTAGTAATTTATACTGATAACAATCAGAATACCAACCCTATTACAACTACAAATAATACTAATAATAGTGATCAAGCAGAAGAGGTGGCTTTGATACGTTACTCGCAACAATCGGATTTTCGTCGGGATATAATCAAAGGATCCATGCGTGCTCAAAGACGTAAAACGGTTATTTGGGAAATGTTTCAAGCAAATGTGCATTCTCCGCTTTTTTTGGATCGAATAGACAAAACATTTTTTTTTTCTTCTTTTTATATCTCTGAAATGATGAATCTCATTTTTAGGAATTTGGTGGGGAGAGAACCAGAATTGAAGGGGAGAGAACCAGAATTGAAAATTTCACATTTTGATTTTGAGGAGGAAGAGACAAGGGAAAAAGAGAAAAAAAACGAAGAAAAAAAAGAGGAAAATGAACGTATAGTAATATCAGAAACTTGGGATAGCATTATATTTGCTCAAACAATAAGAGGTTTGATGTTAGTAACCCAATCTTTTCTTAGAAAATACATTGTATTGCCTTCATTGATAATTGCTAAAAATATTGGCCGTATGTTATTATTCCAATTCCCCGAATGGTATGAGGATTTGAAGGAGTGGAATAGAGAAATGCATGTTAAATGCACTTATAATGGTGTTCAATTATCAGAAACAGAATTTCCCAAAGATTGGTTAACAGACGGTATTCAGATAAAGATTCTATTTCCTTTCTGTTTGAAACCTTGGCGAAGATCTAAAATAAGATCTCATCCTAGGGATCAAATAAAAAAAAAAGGAAAAAAAAACAATTTTTGTTTTTTAACGGTTTGGGGAATGGAAGCGGAATTCCCTTTTGGGAATCCCCGAAAACGACCTTCCTTTTTTGAACCCATTTATAAAGAACTCCAAAAAAAAGTTAGACAAGTTAAAAAGAATTTCTTTCTACTTCTAAAAGTTTCAAAAGAAAAAACAAGATGGATCATTAAAATACTTCTAGTTCTAAAACGAATAATGAAGGAAATTCCAAAAGTAAACCCAATATTCTTATTTGAATTGAGCAAGGTGAAAGTATATGAAACGGCTGAAAATGGAAAAGATTCCGAAATAAATAATAAGATTATTCACAAATCAACCATTCAAATCCAATCCATGAATTGGACAAATTATTCACTCATAGAAAAAAAGATGAAAGATCTTTCTGATAGAACAATCACAATCAGGAATCAAATAGAACGAATCACAAAAGACAAGAAAAAAATAATTCTAACTTGTGCTGATAAAAGATCAAAATCACAGAAACATATTTGGCAGATATTCCAAAGAATAAATATACGATTAATACGTAAATCACATTATTTTATGAAATCTCTGATTGAAAATATATATATAGATATCTTGCTATGTATGATTACCATTCACAGGATCTATTTCCAACTTTTCTTTGAATCAACAAAAAAAATAATCAATAAATCCGTTTACAACGATCAAACAAATCAGGAAGGAATTGATGAAAGAGATCAAAATACAATGAACTTTTTTTCCACTATAAAAAAGTCCTTTTCGAATACTAATATTAGTAATAGTACAAAAATGGATTATGACTTATCCTCCTTGTCCCAAGCATATGTATTTTACAAATTATCACAAACCCAATTACTTAACAAGTATCAATTGAAATCTCTACTTCAATATCAGGGGACTTATCCTTTTATTAAGGATAAAATCAAGGATTATTGTATGACACGAGGAATATTTGATTACAATTCAAGACATAAGAAAATTCATAAGTCTGGAATGATTGAATGGAAAAACTGGTTAAAGGGGCATTATCAATACAATTTATCTAAAACCAAATGGTCGCGGTTAGTACCGCAAAAATGGCGAAATAGAATCAATCAACGTTATAGGATTCAAAATAAGGACTCAATTAAAGCGGATTCATATAAAAAAGAAAAATGGAAAAAACACTACAGATATGATCTTTTATCACATAAATATATGAACTATGGGGATAAGGAGGATTTTGATATTTATGGGTCAAGATTACAAGTAAACGGGGTTCACAAAATTCCATATAATTTCAATAAACCAAAATCCGAATCATTTTATGTATTGGTAAGTACAGCTATTAGTGATTATCTAGAAGAAGGATATATTATTGATACGCATAAAAATCTAGATAGAAAATATTTTGATTGTCGAATTCTCCACTTTTGTCTTAGAAAAAATATCAATATTGAGACCTGGACCAATACACATATCGGTACCAAAATTGATAAAAATACTAAGACTGAAAAAAAAATCAACAACAAATTGAAAAAAAAAGATATTTTTTCTCTTACGATTCATCAAGAAATCAACCCATCCAATCAAAAAAGTATTTTTTTTAATTGGATGGGAATGAATCAAGAAAGAGTTTATCATACCATATCAAATCTAGAATCTTGGTTCTTCCCAGAATTTGTCTTACTTTTTGATGCATATAAGATTAAACCATGGATTATACCAATCAAATTACTTCTTTTTGACTTTTATTTTTATAAAAATAAAAGTCAAAATAAAAACATCAATATCAATATAAATAGAAAAAATAATCTTCAGATGATATCTCATCAAAAAAAATATCTTAAATTAGAAAATTCCAACCAACAAAAAAATGAGCAACAGGACCAAGTAAATCTTGTATCAGATCTACGAAAAGAAAACAAAAAAAAAGATATTGAAGAGAATTATGCGAGATCAGACATTACCATTAAAAAAGGTAAGAAGAAAAAACAATCCAAGAAAAACAAGAAAGCAGAACTAGATTTCTTCCTGAAAAAATATTTCCTTTTTCAATTAAGATGGGATGACTCCTTGAACCAAAGAATGATCAATAATATCAAGGTATATTGTCTCTTACTTAGACTGATAAATCCAAAAGAAATTGCTATATCCTCGATTCAAAGAGGAGAGATGCATCTGGATGTAATGCTAATTCAGAAAGATCTAGCTCTTACAGAATTGATAAAAAAAGGAATATTAATTATCGAACCAATTCATCTATCTATAAAAAGGGATGGAAAATTGATTATATATCAAACTATAAGTATTTCATTGGTCGAGAACAATAAACACCAAACTAATAGAAAATGCATAAAAAAAAGTTATATTGATAAGAGGAATTTGGATAAACCCATTGTACGATATGGGAATATGCTTGTGAATGGGGACACAAATTATTATGATTTCCTTGTTCCCGAAAATATTCTATCTCCTAGACGTCGCAGAGAATTGAGAATGTTAATTTGTTTCAATTCCCATAATTGGAATGTTACGGATAGAAATAGAAATCCATTATTTTGCAATGAAAACAACATAAGAAACTCTGGAAAATTTTTGGATGAGGACAAGCATCTTAATACGGATACAAATAAATTCATTAAATGCAAATTAGTTCTTTGGCCCAATTACCGATTAGAAGATTTAGCTTGTATGAATCGCTATTGGTTTGATACCAATAATGGCAGTCGTTTCAGTATGTCAAGGATACATATGTATCCACGATTTAGAATTATTTAATTTAATAGTATATTTCCTATATCATATATATATATATCTATATTCCGTGACATTTTCGGTATATGAAAGCCGAAAGATGTATGCATATGCTATGTTATATTTTGGTAAATGATACAGATTGAATGGTGTATCCATTCAATTGGATATAGGAATAAATAAATTAGGGGAATCCTTTTAGATAGAAATAAATTCTTTTCTTTCGTTAATGTGGAAACATATTATCCCTTTCTATCCAAATCAAATTTTCAATTTGATTTGGATAAAATAAAGAAGTAGTATATGAATAAATCCAAATTTTTGTGTGTACTAGATGTGTGTACTAGATTAAAATAACCGGCATAATTCTTTTTTTTTATTATTTTTCCTGATCGGAAAAATCCATGAAAAAGAAAGAAAAAGGATAGAAAAATTTTTTATGGTCAAAAATTCATTCATTTCCATTATTCCACAAGAAGAAAAAGAAGAAAACAAAGGTTCTGTTGAATTTCAAGTATTCAGTTTCACCAATAAGATACGGAGACTTACTTCACATTTGGAATTGCACAAAAAAGATTTTTTATCACAAAGGGGTCTACGAAAAATTCTAGGAAAACGTCAACGGTTGCTGGCTTATTTGTCAAAGAAAAATAGAGTACGTTATAAGAAATTAATTGGTCAGTTGGATATTCGAGAGCCAAAAACTCGTTAATTTAATCGTTTGAATTTTTTAGTAGTATTCAATTTTTTGTTTTGATGAGTCTCGTTTTGAGGAATTCATGGAATAATGAATTAAGGAAGAAAAGATATGACAGTACCGGTTACAAGAAAAGATCTCATGATAGTCAATATGGGGCCTCACCACCCATCAATGCATGGTGTTCTCCGACTAATCGTTACTCTCGATGGTGAAGATGTTATTGACTGTGAGCCCATATTGGGCTATTTACACAGAGGAATGGAAAAGATAGCGGAAAATAGAACAATTATACAATATCTACCTTATGTAACACGATGGGATTATTTAGCTACTATGTTCACAGAGGCAATAACCGTAAATGCGCCAGAACAATTGGAAAATGTTCAAGTACCTCAAAGAGCTAGCTATATCAGAGTAATTATGCTGGAATTGAGCCGTATAGCTTCTCATTTGTTATGGCTTGGACCTTTTATGGCGGATATCGGTGCACAGACTCCCTTTTTCTATATTTTCAGAGAAAGGGAATTGATATATGATCTATTCGAAGCCGCCACAGGTATGCGAATGATGCATAATTATTTCCGTATTGGAGGAGTAGCTGCTGATCTACCTTATGGATGGATAGATAAATGTTTGGATTTCTGCGATTATTCTTTAACAGGAGTTGTTGAATATCAAAAACTTATTACGTGGAATCCCATTTTTTTGGAACGAGTTGAAGGAGTGGGCATTATTGGTGGAGAAGAAGCTGTAAATTGGGGTTTATCAGGACCGATGTTACGAGCTTCTGGAATCCAATGGGATCTTCGTAAAGTTGATCATTATGAGTGTTACAATGAATTCGATTGGGAAGTCCAATGGCAAAAAGAAGGAGATTCATTAGCTCGTTATTTAGTACGAATCGGTGAAATGAAGGAATCCATAAAAATTATTCAACAGGCTCTAGAAGGAATTCCTGGAGGACCTTATGAAAATTTAGAAGTACGACGCTTTGATAGAGCAAAGAATTCCGAATGGAATGATTTTGAATATAGATTTATTAGTAAAAAACCTTCACCCAATTTAGAATTGTCGAAACAAGAACTTTATGTGAGAGTGGAAGCCCCAAAAGGAGAATTGGGAATTTATTTGATAGGAGATAATAGTGTTTTCCCCTGGAGATGGAAAATTCGTCCACCCGGTTTTATCAATTTGCAAATTCTTCCTCAGCTAGTTAAAAGAATGAAATTGGCTGATATCATGACGATATTGGGTAGTATAGATATCATTATGGGAGAAGTTGATCGTTGAAATGATAATTGATACGACAGAAGTACAAACTATCAATTCTTTTTCTACATCGGAATTTTTAAAAGAAGTGTATGGACTAATATGGATTGTACCCATTTTGACCCTTATATTGGGAATAACAATGGGGGTACTAGTAATTGTGTGGTTAGAAAGAGAAATATCTGCAGCGATACAACAACGTATTGGGCCTGAATATGCTGGCCCGTTGGGAATTCTTCAAGCTATAGCGGATGGGACTAAACTACTTTTTAAAGAGGACCTCCTCCCATCTCGAGGAGATATTCGTTTGTTTAGTGTGGGACCGTCTATAGCGGTTATATCAATTCTACTAAGTTATTTAGTAATTCCTTTTGGGTATCGTCTTGTTTTAGCCGATCTCAGTATAGGTGTTTTTTTATGGATCGCCATTTCTAGTATTGCTCCTATTGGGCTTCTTATGTCAGGATATGGATCGAATAATAAATATTCCTTTTTAGGTGGTCTACGAGCTGCTGCTCAATCTATTAGTTATGAAATACCATTAACTCTATGTGTGTTATCAATATCTCTACGTGTGATTCGTTGAAATATGAACTTTGAACCTCTCTTCTAGAAATAAAAGAAAAAAGAAAGAGGTTCAATGTATTGAATAGATGTTTTCATTTTTTTTTTTTTATTCAGCATTCGGGTTGATGAGTTAAACCAGATAGTTATATGAGTGAAACTAAACAGCTTCCAAATTTGTAGTAAGAAGAAACAATCTCATTCCCTATGTACAAGAATAAAGTTGAAGTAAAAATAAGCAGTGTAAACTGCTTACCCCAAGATTAAGATTTTTTGATTAGTCATCATATCTTGAAGCGGGCGCAAACAAAAGATCAACTGTATGGAGTTTCTACTACTGTCTCATATGTATTACTATACCGGGGATCAATCAAAAGTCAGTGGACGGTTAGGAACACCAAGGTACACAAAGGATTAGTAATGGAGATAATGTAAGGTATCAAAAAAGAGGTATTTCTTCATAAAACGAATCATAATAAGGACTTGAAATTGGTAGAAATGATCAAGTAGTACTTCCCTACGATTCCGATCTAGAGTATGCTCCTATTCACTGGTTAAAGAAATGACTATCAAGAACGAATTAATTCTTTATTTTATTTTTGAGTATCCTCCTCTGAGACAGAAGAACAGGAAAAAAGAAATGGAATGCAGTAATTGAATGAATAATAAAAAAAGGGGATCCCTATTTATTCTTTTCTCTATCCATATTCATACATATCGAATTCTTATCACGATTCATGAACTAATGACTAATTCTTTTTATTTTGTATTGATTGATATAAGGAGTATTTTATTGAAATATTAAGTTATTACCGAACAAAGAGAAATTATTATTGTAAAGGATGAGATCAATTCGGAAGCACTTTTTTTATTATTCTAGCAGACAGAATTCCATTGGTCTAATTTGGGACTTTCCGATGTATCTTTATTCTATCCATCCAAAGATGGTGATAATACCGAACCCGTCCTTACATTTTTTTTGTGGCCATCGAGGAGCCGTATGAAGCTGAGGTCTCACGTACGGTTTTGAAATAGCGATGGGAACAGTGATGTTATTATCGACTATGATTATCTAACAGTTCAAGTACAGTTGATATAGTTGAAGCACAGTCAAAATATGGTTTTTGGGGGTGGAATCTGTGGCGTCAGCCTATAGGATTTATTGTTTTTCTAATTTCTTCTCTAGCCGAATGTGAGAGATTGCCCTTTGATTTACCAGAAGCGGAGGAGGAATTAGTAGCAGGTTATCAAACCGAGTATTCGGGTATCAAATATGGTTTATTTTATCTTGCTTCTTACCTAAATTTATTAGTTTCTTCATTATTTGTAACAGTTCTTTACTTAGGTGGGTGGAATTTACCTATTCCGTATATATCCATTTCTGAGCTTTTCGGAATAAAAAAAATCGCCGGCATTTTTGGAATAACAATGGGTATCCTTATTACATTAACTAAAGCTTATTTGTTTCTCTTCATTTCTATCACAACAAGATGGACTTTACCTAGAATGAGAATGGACCAGTTATTAAATCTTGGATGGAAATTTCTTTTACCTATTTCTCTAGGTAATCTGTTATTAACAACTTCTTCCCAACTTGTTTCATTATAAATAAGAGAATACGATAACACTATTTTAGATTCATAATCTCTATCAAACAAGAGAAAGAAACGTCAAATTTTTCATGTATATCTACAATATGTTCCCTATGGTAATTGGGTCCATGAATTATGGTCAACAAACAATACGAGCTGCAAGGTACATTGGTCAAAGTTTCATAATTACCTTATCCCACACAAATCGTTTACCTGTAACTATTCAATATCCTTATGAAAAATCGATCACATCAGAGCGTTTCCGGGGTCGAATCCACTTTGAATTTGATAAATGTATTGCTTGTGAAGTATGTGTTCGTGTATGCCCGATAGATCTACCCGTTGTTGATTGGAGATTTGAAAGAGATATTAAAAAGAAACAATTACTTAATTATAGTATAGATTTCGGGGTTTGTATATTTTGTGGTAACTGTGTCGAGTATTGTCCAACAAATTGTTTATCAATGACTGAAGAATATGAACTTTCTACTTATGATCGTCACGAATTGAATTATAATCAAATTGCTTTGGGTCGATTACCAATCTCAATAATTGGAGATTACACAATTCAAACAGTTATGAATTCGACTCAAATAAAAATAGACAAAGATAAACCCTTTGATTCAAGAACAATTACCGATTACTAAGATTTTGTTTTGATATAAAGGATCCAAGCTTTTTATTTTGGGTAGTCAGTAACTACAAATAAAAACTAATGATTGTTGAGAATCACTCTTTGATTTAAACTAAAAATATATTTTTCGTGATGATTTCAAAATAGCAAATTTCAACTACTTTTTTCTTTTTTTTCTTTCGGATAAATATAAATAAAGTAAGGTTGGCCCGATAATTTTATCTATATCTACATTAATCCATATTCAAATTCAATTCAATTATAAATGTATCATATACATTATTATATACAAGAAAACAAAAATAGGGTAACCCCTTTTCCTTTCCTGGACCATTTATTTAGTAAAGTTAAAGTAAGGTCATGAAATAGTTAAAGTTATTTATTTTGTATTTTATACATAATGGGTTTACCTGGACCAATACATGATATTCTTGTTGTATTTCTGGGGTCAATTCTTGTATTAGGGGGTCTGGGGGTAGTATTATTTACCAATCCAATTTATTCTGCCTTTTCATTGGGATTGGTTCTTGTTTGTATATCCTTATTCTATATTTCATCGAACTCCTATTTTGTAGCTGCCGCACAGCTCCTTATTTATGTGGGAGCCATAAATATCTTGATCATATTTGCTGTAATGTTCATGAATGGTTCAGGATATTCCAATAATTCCTATTTTTGGACCATTGGAGATGGGGTCACTTTGATGGTTTGTACAACTATTCTTTTTTCACTAATTACTACTATCCCAGATACGTCATGGTACGGAATTATTTGGACTGCAAGGTCAAACCAGATTATGGAACAGGACCTAATAAATAACGTTCAACAAATTGGGATTCATTTATCAACAGATTTTTATCTTCCGTTTGAACTCATTTCAATAATTCTTTTAGTTTCCTTGATAGGTGCAATTACTATGGCTCGACAATAAGCAATAAAAATACTTAACTTATAATGATTCCCAATTCTTAGAATTATAACTAAATTCTAAATAAATAAATAGAAATTTTTAGTTAAATCTATCTACCGTCAATATCTTCTTTTGTTGTGTAATTGTTCTATTCTAATCAATTGAATCGGTTGAATTGTTATTCATATTGAAATGAATCGAGATTGATAAGGAGTTAGTCAATGATGTTTGAGCATGTCCTTTTCTTGAGTGTTTATTTATTTTCTATAGGTATCTATGGATTGATCACAAGTCGAAACATGGTTAGAGCGCTTATGTGTCTTGAGCTTATACTAAATTCGGTTAATATCAATCTTGTAACATTTTCTGATATATTTGATAGTCGCCAATTAAAAGGAGACATTTTCTCAATCTTTGTTATAGCCATTGCAGCTGCTGAAGCAGCTATTGGACTTGCTATTGTTTCGTCGATCCATCGTAACAGAAAATCAACTCGTATTAATCAATCGAATTTGTTGAATAATTAGTGATAATCATCATAGATAATTTAAATAAAGACACATAAAAATATTTAATAGAATTGAAATACTATTTTTTATTGAATTTGAATGCAATTCAATTTTATTGAATTGCATTTTTATATTTATATTGAAATAATGATGACCAATTTGTTGGCCAATTAATTTTAATTCGCATGTGTAACTCGTATCATCATAATTGTTGAAACGAAAATCAAAGTGTCTTGACCTTTTCTCATAAACAGATTGATTTAAGAAATATATTGATTGTTTTTAATAAACCACTGTTTCGTCTGGTGTCTACAATATTACAATATATAATATATGATTCATTTACTACTAATTTGATTTGACCAGATCGAAAATCTTTTATGTTCAAAACTGTAATTTATAGATCCAATGTCACATTCAGTAAAAATTTATGATACATGTATAGGGTGTACTCAATGTGTACGAGCTTGCCCCACAGATGTATTGGAAATGATACCTTGGGACGGATGTAAAGCCAAGCAAATAGCTTCCGCGCCAAGAACCGAGGACTGTGTAGGTTGTAAGAGATGTGAATCTGCCTGCCCAACAGATTTTTTGAGTGTCCGTGTTTATTTAGGGCCTGAAACAACTCGCAGCATGGCTCTATCTTATTGATACGTTACAAAAAACTCCACTTGAATCATTTGTGATTCCTCTTTACCGACAAAAGCCCGTGCTCGACAAAATATATTATTTTGAGGACGGGCTTCTCTGGTCAAAATGTATCTTGTCTTTATCACGAGTTATTTTCCTTGGTTAACAATACTTGTTGTTTTACCGATATTCGCGGGTTCCTCAATTTTCTTATTCCCTCATAGAGGGAATAAGATGTTTAGGTGGTATACTATATGTATATGCTTATTAGAACTCCTTCTAACGACTTATGCATTCTGTTATCATTTCCAATTGGATGATCCATTAATGCAATTGAAGGAAGATTCTAAATGGATAGATGTTTTTGATTTCCACTGGAGACTAGGAATCGATGGGCTTTCCATAGGACCCATTTTACTGACAGGATTTATCACTACTTTAGCAACTTTAGCAGCTTGGCCAATTACTCGAAATTCGCGGTTGTTCTATTTCCTGATGCTAGCAATGTACAGCGGTCAAATAGGATTATTTTCCTCTCGAGACTTTTTACTTTTTTTCATCATGTGGGAGTTAGAATTAATTCCTGTTTACTTACTTTTATCCATGTGGGGGGGAAAGAAACGTCTCTACTCGGCTACAAAGTTTATTTTGTACACTGCAGGGGGTTCCATTTTTTTCTTAATAGGAGTTCTAGGTATGGGTTTATATGGTTCCAATGAACCAACATTAGATTTTGAAAGATTAATTAATCAATCATATCCTGTGGCATTGGAAATAATATTCTATTTTGGCTTCCTTATTGCTTATGCTGTCAAATTGCCGATTATACCCCTACATACATGGTTACCTGATACCCATGGAGAAGCACATTACAGTACATGTATGCTTTTAGCTGGAATCCTATTAAAAATGGGCGCATATGGATTGATTCGGATCAATATGGAATTACTACCCCACGCTCATTCTATATTTTCTCCTTGGTTGGTGATAATAGGAACAATGCAAATAATCTATGCAGCTTCAACTTCTCTTGGTCAACGTAATTTAAAAAAGAGAATAGCCTATTCCTCTGTATCTCACATGGGTTTCACAATTATAGGAATTGGTTCTATAACCGACATGGGACTCAATGGAGCTATTTTACAAATGCTCTCTCATGGATTTATTGGTGCTGCACTTTTTTTCTTGGCGGGAACGAGTTGTGATAGAACACGTCTTGTTTATCTCGAAGAAATGGGAGGGATATCTATCCCAATGCCAAAAACATTTACCATGTTCAGTAGCTTCTCGATGGCTTCTCTTGCATTGCCAGGAATGAGTGGTTTTGTTGCGGAATTTTTAGTATTTTTTGGACTAATTACTAGTACAAAATATCTTTTAATGTCAAAAATGCTAATTACTTTTGTAATGGCAATTGGAATGATATTAACTCCTATTTATTTATTATCTATGTTACGTCAGATGTTTTATGGATACAAGTTATTTAATATTCCAAACTCTAATTTTTGGGATTCTGGACTACGAGAACTATTTCTTTCAATCTGTATCTTTCTACCCGTAATAAGTATTGGTATTTATCCCGATTTTGTTCTCTCGTTATCAGTTGACAAGGTACACGCTATCTTATCCAATTATTATCATAGATAGTGTTTCATTAATGAAACGGAAGGAAAGTCTTATAATTCTTTGAATTTAATATTTTGAAAATCGTTTGCTGTACTGTATAATGAAAAAAGAAATAAAATGAATAAGAATTGTAATTAGATACATCTCGAGTTTTTGAGAACCATTTAAATTTGAATGATTCCTTGATTCAAACGGTTCTCAAAAACTCATAAAAACAAACTTTCGTTATATATGGGATGATGCTTTTATCTTATGTATTCTTCATGTAGTTTATTCAATTAGATGTTTATGTGAATGAACCATAACTATGTAGACCTATTCCTAATAGATTGATCCCAAAATAGCATATCCAAATTATAATAAATCCTATAGAAGCTACAAGTGCCGAATTCGTACCTTTCCAATTTATATTTGTTCTAGTATGTAAATAAATCGCGAATATGGTCCAAGTAATAAATGCCCAAGTTTCCTTGGGGTCCCAATTCCAATAGGATCCCCATGCCTCATTAGCCCATACTGCTCCACAAAGAATACCTATGGTTAAAAAGGTAAACCCTAGACTAATGACACGATAACTCCAATAATCCAAACGCTCAGTTAATTGATATTTGTAATAATTTTGAAATGAAGGAAAAGAAGTGTTTTTAAAAACACTTCTTTTTTCATTCAAATATTCAATCTCACCAAAGAAAAATGACTTAATTAATAAATTATTGCTTTTACAAAAAATTTTGATGTTTTTTCGAAATGTAATGACTAGAAGAGCGACTGATAATAATGATCCGCATAAAAGAGCTGCATAGCTCAATAACATCATACTTACGTGCATCATTAACCACTGAGATTGTAGAGCAGGTACTAATATTGTGGATTGATGCATTTCAGTTGAAAGACCCGACATGGCAAAGCCTTGAGTAAAAATGGTACTTGGTGCAATTATTGTGCTTAAATCGTTTTTAAGGTTACGTATCTTGGGAATCATATGAATAATGAAGAAACTACACGAAAGGAAGATTAATGACTCGTATAAATTACTTAATGGAAAATGTCCCGAAGAAATCCAACGAGAAATTAATAATCCTGTTATAGAGAAAAAGGTAGCTATCATCCCTTTTTCTGATGAATCACGTAATCCTACAATTTTGTGGACTAATAAGGTCATCAAATGAATCATAATCACAATAGAAATGATCGAAAAAGAGATATGAGTTAATATATGTTCTAAAGTCACAAATATCATAAAAGGGGTCCCATTACAGAATTGGAAATCGCGAATTGAATACATTTTAGGATCTATTGTATCTCTTTTAGAAGATGCCGCCACTCGGACTCGAACCGAGATGCTTTAGCACTGCTTCCTAAGAGCAGCGTGTCTACCGATTTCACCACGGCGGCTTACTTGAAATAATAATAGTCAATTCATGTTGAATCGTCGAGATTCAAGGATTCAATATAGTTTAGGAAACATTAATTAGAATCAATGAATAAAGACTGGTTTGTGGTTTAAATATTTGAATCTTCAATAAAATATCTACCTAGGTAGTATCGTCGTGGGTTTTTTAACAATCAACTTTCATGTACTAGAAACTAAGTTTTCTCCAAACAGTTGGAACTCCATAGTTTTTTCTCGGTTGAGGTATAAAACTAAGAATTGTCTTTTTTTCTCAATTTTTTTATGATTTGTTTTTCATTTATCCGATTTCATGGATTCAAATGAAAAAGATTGAGTTTTTTTTTTTCAATGAACAAAATCAAATAACTAGGATTTCATATCTATCACAATTTCATCATTAAATACAAATAATTTGTTATTTTTCTAATGATTTCGATACCTTAGTATATTTAAATTAAAGTATTAATATTCTTTATTGCGCATATAATTTATAATACCATTTACAAAACCAATTAAGTTTTGGGATAGGCATATAACAAAAGAGTTTCAATCTCTATCACAATTGTACTTTTCTATTGTGAAAAGTACAATTGTGATAGGGAAAAAAATAATACTTAGAACCCAATATACAAAAAACTCTTATTCTATATATCACAGCAGTGAGTTCTAAGTATTATTGAGAAATTTAATACAGAAAAATACATTAGTTAACATTAATCTTACAAAATTTGGGGTTCTTTAGGCTATATCAATTGAGATTATTCTAAGACTTTATTATTTGTTTGTCGCACAAAAAAACTTTTTGAATGCCCGGTGGAAACCGATTTCGCTAAAGAAAAAGTTTTTACTGCAACTAAATATCCTTTTTTCTTCCAAATATTTCTACGAATACGTTTTTTTGACATAGAAGTACGTTTTTTTGGAACTGCCAT